CTTTTTTTTAATAGAAATTTTATTACAAATGGTTTAATTATAAATCAAATAATATTTATATTTAATATATATATATATATATATGTATATATATATATATATTAAATATTTAATTTATTAAAATAATTAAATATGTAATTAAATATTTAATTAATTTTATTAATTTAAATTAATTAAATTATTAAAAAAAATTAATATTAATTATATTAATAAATAAATTATTTTCTAAATTTTAAAAATTAATATAGCAATATTATGTTTATATTTAATATTATAAAAAAAAAGAGAGAGAAATTATTAATTGTTTATTAATGATTATTAATTATATTAATATATAAATATATATATATATATAATATTATTTATATATATATATATACATTAAATATATATATATATAAAAAAAAAAAAAAAAATTCTATGTGAAAAAATTTACATATAAATAAATTTTTTATGGTTTAATAAATTTATTTTAAAATTTATTTTACATGTAAATTTTAGTGTTAAATATTAATTATTTAAATAATAATTAAAATTTTATGCAGTAATTAATTTTAAAAATTTAAGAAATTAAGATTTAGTAATATTTTATATTAATAACTAATTTTGTGCCAGCAGTTGCGGTTACACAAAAATTAATTTAAATTTTTTTAGTAAAAATAATTAATTAAATAAGAATAATTTAAATTTAAAATTATTAAGTGAAATTTTTATTTTATAAAAAATTATTAAATAATTGAGATTTAATAAATTTTATTAAAAACTAGGATTAGATACCCTATTATTAAAAATTTAAATTTTATAATACTAAAATAGTAAGTAAATTTTATTGAAACTTAAATAATTTGGCGGTATTTTAGTTTATTTAGAGGAATCTGTTTAATAATTGATAATCCACGAATAAATTTACTTAATTTATTATTTTGTATATCGTTGTTAAAAAAATATTTTAAAATAATAATAATATTTAAAATTTAAGATAAAAAATTAAATCAGATCAAGATGCAGATTATAATAAAGAATATAATGGATTACAATAAATTTATTTAAATTGAATTTTAATATGAAATGATTAAATGAAATTGGATTTAAATGTAATTTTATTTAAATTAATAAAATGATTATTAATTAAAATATGTACATATTGCCCGTCGCTTTCATTTATAAATTGGAATAAGTCGTAACAAAGTAGAGGTACTGGAAAGTGTTTCTAGAAAGATCAAATTAGAGCTTGAAATAAAGTATTTCATTTACATTGAAAAGATATTAAATAATAATTAATTTGAGGGGTAAAATTAATAAATAAAAGTTTAATAAAAAAAATTTTAATGTTAAAATATTTAATGGGGGTTAAAGTATTTAAATAGAAAAAATTTTAAAATTTATAGTTAATTAGTATTGTGAAAGAAATTTGAAATATAATTGAAATAAAAATTATATTAAAAGTAAATTTAATTTATTGTATCTTGTGTATCAGAGTTTATTAATATATATATATTAAATTAAATTTCTCGAATTTAAAAGAGTTAATTAATTAAAAAATTTATTGTTTCATAAATATTTTAAATAATTAATTAGTAATGAAATGTTAATCGTTTTTAAATATATCTAGTTATTTTAGAAAAAAATTTAATTTTTAATTAAATTTTAAAATAAATTAATTAATTAATTTATTTTAAAATTTAATTTAATATTTTAAGGGATAAGCTTTAATTTAAAATTTTATAATAAAAATTAATAATTTGAAAATTTTATAATTTATATTGTTAATAAATTTTAATTTATTATAAATAATTTCATAAAATTAAAAATTTAATTAAATTTAATTTTTTATAAAATAAAATTTTTAAATAAATAAGAATTAAATATAATGATAAAATTAGTATATAAAATAAATTAAATTTAAATTATTAATTTATGATAATTATATATAAAGGAATTCGACAAAAATTTATATTCACCTGTTTATCAAAAACATGTCTTTTTGATTAATAATTTAAAGTCTAATCTGCCCACTGATATATATATATTAAAGGGCTGCAGTATATTGACTGTACAAAGGTAGCATAATCATTTGTCTCTTAATTGGTGACTTGTATGAAAGATTGGATGAAATATAAATTGTCTCTATAATATTTATTGAATTTAATTTTTTAATAAAAAAGTTAAAATAGTTTAAAAAGACGAGAAGACCCTATAGAGTTTTATATTTATATTTTTTTTAAAATTTAAAAAATGAATATTTTAAAATAAATTAAATATTTTATTGGGGTGATAAAAAAATAAATTTAACTTTTTTTTTATTTAAACATAGATAAGTGAATAATTGAGCCAATATTATTGATTATAAGAAAAAATTACCTTAGGGATAACAGCGTAATTTTTTTTTTTAGGCCAAATAAGAAAAAAAGTTTGCGACCTCGATGTTGGATTAAGATAAAATTTAAATGCAAAAGTTTAAAATTTTGATCTGTTCGATCATTAAAATCTTACATGATCTGAGTTCAAACCGGTGTAAGCCAGGTTGGTTTCTATCTTTTAATAATTTTAATATTTTAGTACGAAAGGATCAAATATTGTAATTAAATTAAATAAATTGAATATTATTAAGATATTAATAAATTTAACTATTTTGACAGAAAAATGTGATGATTTTAGAAGTCATTAATATATAATTTATTTATATATATAGTAAATGATATGGGTTGATTTATTAATAATTTTTGTTGGTTTATTGATTTTAATTTTAGGGGTTATAATTGGGGTTGCTTATTTAACTTTATTAGAACGTAAAATTTTAGGTTATATTCAAATTCGGAAAGGCCCTAATAAAGTTGGATTAGTTGGTATTATGCAGCCGTTTTCTGATGCTATTAAATTATTTACTAAAGAAATTACTTACCCAAATTTTTCTAATTATTATTGTTATTATTTTTCTCCTGTTGTTAGATTTATTTTATCTTTAATAATTTGGGTTTTAGTTCCTTATTATTTTAATATAATTAGATTTAATTTAGGTTTAATATTTTTTTTATGTTGTACTAGTATAGGAGTTTATACAGTTATAATTGCTGGCTGATCTTCAAATTCTAATTATGCTTTATTGGGGGGGTTACGTGCTGTAGCTCAAACTATTTCTTATGAAGTGAGAATAGCTTTAATTCTTTTATCAAGAGTTGTTATAATTATGGATTTCAATTTAATAAGATTTTTTTATTATCAAAAAATAATTTGAATAATATTTATTATAGTTCCATTGTCTATAATATGAGTTTCTTCAATATTAGCTGAAACAAATCGAACTCCATTTGATTTTGCTGAGGGTGAAAGAGAATTAGTATCAGGGTTTAATATTGAATATAGAAGAGGAGGATTTGCTTTAATTTTTTTAGCTGAATATTCAAGAATTTTATTTATAAGATTTTTGTTTGTAGTAATTTATATGGGGGGTTATGAATTAAGAATTATATTTTATCTAAAATTAAGATTAATTTCTTTTTTATTTATTTGAGTTCGTGGAACTTTACCTCGTTATCGTTACGATAAACTAATGTATTTAGCTTGAAAGAGATATTTACCTATTTCATTAAATTTTTTATTATTTTTTATAGGGTTAAAAATTTTTTTTTAGTTCTATTTTTATAGGTTGATTATTTTTAGTATAAAATTAATAGAATAATTATTCTTTCTTAAGTTTTCAAAACAAATGCTTTACAAGCTCATTAATTAATAAAAAATTAATTTATCTCAATATTTATTTAAAATAGGGTTAATAATAAAATAACTAAAATATAAGATTGTTAAAATTTGTCCTACAATTACATAGGGGGCTTCTACAGGACGGGCTCCAATTCAAGTTAATAAAATAACTATAATAATAAAAAATCAAAATAATATTTGGTTAATTGGGTAAAATTGTAACCCTTGAATTTTTTTATTAAATGTTAAAGGTAAAATAATTAAAATTAAAATTGATATTACTAATGCAATTACACCCCCTAATTTATTAGGAATAGATCGTAAAATTGCATAAGCAAATAAAAAATATCATTCTGGTTGAATATGGATTGGGGTAACTAAAGGATTAGCTGGAATAAAATTATCGGGGTCTCCTAATAAATATGGATTAGTTAATGTTAATATTGTTAAAAAAAAAATTATAATAATAAATCCAATTAAATCTTTATAAGTAAAAAATGGGTGAAAAGGAATTTTATCTAAATTTCTATTAATACCTAAGGGGTTATTAGATCCTGTTTGGTGAAGAAATAAGAGATGAATTATAGTTATTATTAAAATAATAAAAGGTAAAAGAAAATGGAAAGTGTAAAATCGAGTTAAAGTAGCATTATCTACTGCAAATCCTCCTCAAATTCAATTAACTAGTATATTTCCTAAATAAGGAATTGCAGATAATAAATTAGTAATTACTGTTGCTCCTCAAAATGATATTTGTCCTCAAGGTAAAACATAACCTATAAATGCGGTTGCTATTAATAAAAATAAAATAATAATTCCTACAAATCATGTATATATTAAATTAAAAGATTCATAGTAAATACCTCGTCCAATATGAATATAAATACAAATAAAGAAAAAAGAAGCTCCATTAGCATGTAATGTTCGAATTATTCAACCATAATTAACATTTCGGCAGATATAATTTACTCTATAAAAAGCTATTTCAATATTTGCTGTATAGTATATTGTTAAAAATAATCCTGTCAAAATTTGAATTATTAAACATAGAGCAAGAAGAGATCCAAAATTTCATCATATAGAGATGTTAGATGGGGTAGGTAAATCAATTAAAGATCTATTAATAATTTTAAAAATTGGGTGGGTTTTTCGAATAGGTTTATATATATTTATCATTAATTAAAAGTTCGTAATGGTCCATAAAAAATATTTGTAATTTTTACAACTGCAATTAATGTAATAAATAAATAAATAATTAATAATATTATTAATATAGAAGAATTATTATTATATAATTTATTTAAGTTAATTTTATTTTCATTATTAAAAAAAATAAAATTTAATAAATTATTTATTTCTGAATTATAAATTAAATTTATTCAATTTAAATTTTTAATGAAAAAAATTTGAGCTATAAATAAAAAAATTATTATTATAAAAATTATAATTTTAGAATTAGTTGATAATGAAAATATTTCATTTGATGCAATTCTTGAGACATAAATAAATAAAACTAATAACCCCCCTAAAAAAGTTAAAAATAAAATATACGAAAATCAGTATGTTTTAATTAATATTCCTGATAAAAGACAAATTAATAAAGTTTGAAATAAAATTAATATTCCTATAGATAAGGGGTGAGTTAAAAAATATATTATTATTGATGTTATAATAATAAATATTGATAAAGTTAATTTTATCATTAATTACAAAAAATAGTTTAATAAAAATAATAATTTTGGAGATTATTGATAAAGAAATATCTTTTTTTTTGAGTTTTTAAAGAATATTTCTTAATTTTGATTTACAAGACCAATGTTTTAATTTAAACTATAAAAACATTAATGATAATTATAAATATATGAATAATTTTTATTTTAGTATTTTTTATTGGAAATTTAATTTTTGTTTCTAAAAATAAACATTTATTAATTGTTTTATTAAGATTAGAATTTATTGTATTAGGAATTTTTTTTTTTTTTTTAGTTTTTTTAATAATAATTGAATTTGATATATATATATTAATAGTATTTTTAGTATTTTCTGTTTGTGAGGGGTCATTAGGATTATCTATTTTAGTTTCTATGATTCGTACTCATGGAAATGATTATTTTCAAAGATTAAGATTATTATAAATAATGATAAAAATTTTATTTTATTTAATTTTTATAGTTCCTTTATGTTTTATAAAAAAAATATTTTGAATGGTCCAAATACTATTATTATTGTTAATATTTATCTATATAAATTTATCTATTAATTTAATTAATTGTAATTTAAGATATATATATTCTTGTGATTTAATTTCATTTGGTTTAATTTTATTGAGAATTTGAATTTGTAGTTTAATAATTATATCAAGAGAAAATTTATTTAAAATAAATTATTATGTAAATTTTTTTTTATTAAATATTTTAATTTTATTAATTTTATTATTTTTAACTTTTAGAGTTATAAATTTATTTATATTTTATTTATTTTTTGAGGGTAGTTTAATTCCTACATTGATATTAATTATTGGGTGGGGATATCAACCGGAACGTATTCAAGCTGGGATATATTTAATATTTTATACTTTATTTGCTTCATTGCCTTTATTGATAGGGTTATTTTATATTTATGGGGAAATAAATAGAATAATAATTTATTTTTTAAAATTTTTTAATTTAAATTTTATTATACTTTATATTAGTATGATTTTAGCATTTTTAGTAAAAATACCTATATATTTTGTTCATTTATGACTTCCTAAAGCTCATGTTGAAGCTCCTGTTTCTGGTTCTATAATTTTAGCAGGAATTATATTAAAATTAGGTGGTTATGGATTATTACGAATTTTAATTTTTTTACAAGAAATTAATTTAAAATTAAATTATATGTGAATTATTATTAGATTATTAGGGGGATTTTATATTAGAATAAAATGTTTTTGTCAAGTTGATATTAAATCTTTAATTGCTTATTCTTCAGTGGCTCATATAAGAATTGTAATTAGAGGAATTATAATTATAAATTATTGGGGTTATTTTGGTTCTTATATTATAATAATTGGTCATGGGTTATGTTCTTCTGGAATATTTTGTCTTGCTAATATTAATTATGAGCGGGTTCATAGACGAAGATTATTAATTAATAAAGGGATAATAAATTTTATACCTTCAATAAGATTGTGATGATTTTTATTAATATCCTCAAATATATCAGCTCCCCCTTCATTAAATTTATTAGGTGAAATTAGATTAATTAATAGAATAATAAGATGATCTTGAATATCAATATTAATATTAATATTAATTTCTTTTTTTAGAGCTGGTTATAGATTATATTTATACTCTTATATTCAACATGGAAAATTTTTTCAAGGAATGTATAGATTTTATTGTGGAGTTTCACGAGAATATTTATTACTATTATTACATTGATTGCCTTTAAATATTATAATTTTAAAAATTGAATATTTAATAATTAATTAAAAATTTAAATAATTTAAAAAAAATATTGATTTGTGGAGTCAAAAATATGAATATTCATTTTAAATTATTACTAACAAAAATATTTGTTATTTATTATTTTTTTTTTTATTTTTTTTTAGAATAATAAATTTATTATTTATATTTTATTTTATTATAAATAATATGATTTTTTTTTTTGAGTGGGAAATTATTTCTATTAATTCTGTAAGAATTGTAATATCTATTTTATTAGATTGAATATCTCTTTTATTTATAATATTTGTTTTAATAATTTCTTCTGTTGTTATTTATTATAGAAAAAGATATATAAGATCGGAGTTAAATTTATTTCGTTTTATTATTTTAGTTTTATTATTTGTATTTTCTATGATTTTATTAATTATTAGTCCAAATATTATTAGAATTTTATTAGGTTGAGATGGTTTAGGTTTAGTGTCTTATTGTTTAGTTATTTATTACCAAAATTTAAAATCTTATAATGCTGGTATATTAACTGTTTTATCTAATCGAATTGGTGATGTTATGATTTTAATAGTTATTTCTTGAATATTAAATTATGGTAGATGAAATTATATTTTTTATTTAAATTTTATATTAAATGATTATTTAATAGAGGTTGTAGGGTTAATGATTATTTTAGCTGCTATAACTAAAAGAGCTCAAATTCCTTTTAGTTCTTGATTGCCTGCAGCAATGGCTGCTCCTACTCCTGTTTCTGCATTAGTTCATTCTTCTACATTAGTGACTGCTGGGGTTTATTTATTAATTCGTTTTAATATAATAATTTTAAATACTTTTTTTATTAAAATTTTATTATTATTAGGTATAATAACTATATTTATAGCTGGAATTTCAGCTAATTATGAGTTTGATTTAAAAAAAATTATTGCTTTATCTACTTTAAGACAATTAGGTTTAATAATAAGAATTTTAAGAATAGGTTTTCCGGAATTAGCTTTTTTTCATTTATTAACACATGCTATATTTAAAGCTTTATTATTTATATGTGCTGGGGTTATTATTCATATAATAAATGATATTCAAGATATTCGTTATATAGGGGGAATTAGCATATATTTGCCCTTAACTTCTTTATGTTTAAATATTTCTAATATAGCTTTATGTGGAATTCCTTTTCTAGCAGGATTTTATTCAAAAGATTTAATTTTAGAAATAGTGAGATTTAGAAATTTAAATTTATTTGTTTTTTTTTTTTATTATATTTCTACAGGATTAACTATATATTATACTGTTCGTTTATTAATATATTTAATAATTAATGATTTTAATTTATTGTCAATTTATAATTTATATGATGAAGATTATATTATGTTAAATAGAATATTTATTTTATTATTTATAAGAGTAGTGAGAGGGGGATTATTAAGTTGGTTAATTTTTTGTTATCCTAATATAATTTATTTACCTTTAAATTTAAAAATAATAGTAATTTATGTGAGATTAATGGGTGGTATTTTAGGTTATATTATTAGAAATATAAATATTTATAGATTAAATAAATTTTTAATAACTTACAATTTAAGAAGATTTTTATGTTTAATATGATTTATGCCTTTATTATCTACTTATGGGTTAAGTTATTATTTTTTAAATTATAGTCAAAATTTATCTAAAATTATTGATATAGGTTGAAGTGAGTTATATAGAGGGCAAGGGATAGTAAATATTATTAAAAAATATTCTATTTTTTATAGAGTTTTTCATATAAATAATATAAAAATTTATTTATTTAGATTTATTTTATGGATAGTAATTTATATGTATATATTATTTATAAATATTTATTTAAATAGCTTATAAATAGAGTATAATATTGAAGATATTAAGGAGATTAATAAATCTTTAAATATATTTATAAAAAAGTTTTATTTTATTTTTACAATGAAAATGTAATGTTTTATTTAAACTATATAAATAAAATAGAAATATTAATGGAATTTAACCACTAAAAATTAAGTTAGCAGCTTAATTTTAAAATTTATATTTCTTTAATTGGAATTAATAATTCAATTTTATCATTAACAGTGATATACCTCTATTTGGTTTCAATTAATAAATAAGGAGTAATATAACTCTTAGTTTTAAGTCGAAATTAAATGCAAATTTTGCTTCTTATTTAAGATAAATTGAAATTTAATTTCAATATTAATTGATTGCAAATCAAATGTTTTAGTTAAACTATAATCCTAATTAGTTCAATTTAATATATTTTGATTTCATTCATGGTATAAACCTAATAATAGAATAATAATAAAAAAAAATCTAATTTTTATTCAATTAAAAAAATTTACTAATTTAAATGTAAAAATAATTGGGAAAATTAAGGCAATCTCTACATCAAAAATTAAAAAAATTACTGTAATTAAAAAAAAATGTAATGAGAAAGGAATTCGAGCAGAGGATTTTGGGTCAAATCCACATTCAAATGGAGAACATTTTTCTCGATCTATAAGGGATTTTTTTGATAATAAGATTGATAAAAATATTATAATATTAGAAATAAGAAAAATTATAATTAAAATAATTGATAATAAAATAATTATTTATATTAAAATAAAATTAAACTTTTTGATTGGAAGTCAAATATACTAAATATATTATATAAATAATTAATTTCCTCATCAGTAAATTGAGATGTAAAGGAATAATCAAACAACATCTACGAAATGTCAGTATCAAGCTGCTGCTTCAAATCCAAAGTGGTGATTTTTTGAGAAGTGTTTACTTAATTGGCGAAAAAAACAAACAGTTAAAAAGATAGTTCCAATAATTACATGAAGACCGTGGAATCCTGTTGCTATAAAAAATGTAGATCCATAAATTCTATCTGCAATAGAAAAAGGAGCTTCTAAGTATTCATATGCTTGAAGAATAGTAAAATAAATTCCTAAAATAATTGTTAAAAATAAGCTTTGGGTAGTTTGAGTGTAATTATTTTCTATTAATGCATGGTGTGCTCAAGTAACTGTCACTCCTGATCTAATTAAAATAATAGTATTTAATAAAGGGATTTGAAAAGGATTAAATGTGTAAATGTTTATTGGAGGTCATATTGCTCCAATTTCGATATTAGGGGATAATCTTCTATGAAAAAAAGCTCAAAAAAAAGATATGAAAAATAAAATTTCTGAAATAATAAATAAAATTATTCCTCATTGAAGGCCTTTAGTAACTAAAATTGTATGTTTTCCTTGGAAAGTTCCTTCTCGACATACATCTCGTCATCATTGGAATATTGTTAAAATTGTAATAATATAGCCTAAAATTAATAAATTTATATTAAAATTATGGAATCATTTAACTATACCTGTAACTAAAGTTAATGCTCCAATTGAGCCAGTTAAAGGTCAAGGACTATAGTCAACTAAATGATAAGGATGATAATTAAAATTATTTTTCATTAATTTACTTCACTAGAATATAAAGTTCTTAAAATTGCAATAACATATGATTGAATTACTGCTACTGCAGATTCTAAAATTAATAGTAAAATTTGAATAAAAATTAATATTAAAATAAAAATATAAGATAAGTTAGATCCGGTATTTCTGAGTAATGTTATTAATAAATGTCCTGCAATTATATTAGCTGTTAATCGAACAGCTAAAGTTCCTGGTCGAATAATATTTCTAATGGTTTCAATTAACACTATAAATGGTATTAAAATTGCTGGGGTTCCTTGAGGAATTATATGGGAAAATATATGTTGGTAATTATTAATTCAACCATATAATATAAATCTTAATCATATTGGTAAAGAAATTGATAATGTTAAAGTTAAATGTCTAGTGCTAGTAAAAATATAGGGGAATAACCCTAAAAAATTATTAAATAAAATAAATGAAAATAATGAAATAAAGATAAAAGTTGAGCCATAAAAATAGTTATTTTTTAATAATGTTTTAAATTCATTATGTAAAGAGTTAAAAATAAAATTTCATAATATAAAGTGACGATTTGGAATTAATCAAAAACAATAAGGAATAAATATTAATCCTAATAAAGTTCTAATTCAATTAATTGGAGTATTAAATAAATTAGTGGATGGGTCAAAAATTGAAAATAAATTACTTATCATTTTCAGAAAATATTATTTTTAGGTTTATATGAATTATTATAATTTTTTATATTATTGAAATTATAAAAAATATAATAATTTATTATATTAAAAATGATAAAAATAATAATAAAAAAAAATAAAGAAAAAATTCAATTAATTGGTATTATTTGTGGAATAAAAGAATATTACTTTTGTAATAATTTAAATTTGACATATTTATGTTATAAATTAACTAATTCTTTTAGTTATATATAAATAAATAAATACTCATTAGAAGTAATTGCTAATTTACTATAAAGTGGTTTAAGAGACCAATACTTGCTTTCAGTCATCTAATGAAGAATAATTATTAATTCAATTAATAAAGTTTTTAATTGAAATTCTTTCAATAACAATTGGTATAAATCTGTGATTAGCTCCACAAATTTCAGAACATTGCCCGTAATAAATTCCAGGTCGATTAATAAAAAAATTTGTTTGATTTAATCGGCCTGGGTTAGCATCTACTTTTACCCCTAAGGATGGAATTGTTCATGAATGAATTACATCTGTTGCAGTAACTATAATTCGAATTTGGTTATTTATAGGTAAAATAATTCGATTATCAACATCTAATAATCGAAAATTATTAGGATTTAGTTCATTAGATGGAATTATGTATGAGTCGAATTCAATATTGTGAAAGTCTGAATATTCATATCTTCAATATCATTGATGGCCAATTGATTTTAAAGTAATTAAAGGATTATTTAATTCATCTAATAAATATAATAATCGTAATGATGGAAGGGCAATAAAAATTAAAGTAATAGCAGGTAAGATAGTTCAAATTATTTCAATTAGTTGTCCTTCTAGTAAAAAACGGTTAATAAATTTATTAAAAAATAAGTTTATTATTAAATAACCAACTAAAATAGTAATTATAATTAAAATAATTAGTGTATGATCATGAAAAAAAATAATTTGTTCTATTAATGGGGATGCCCCATTTTGTAAATTAAAATTAGATCAAGTTGCCATTTCTAAAAAAAGGATATTCCTTTATAAATGGGGTTTAAATCCATTACATATAGTCTGCCATATTAGAAATTTGTTAAAATTGGAAGTTCATTATAAGAATGTTCAGCAGGGGGTAAATTTTGATATCATTCAATAGATGATGGTATATTTAAGGGGAATAATGTAATGCGTTGATAAATTATTGATTCTCAAATAATAATTAAAATTAATATGACAGCTAGAAGAGAAATATATGAACCTAAAGAAGAAATTAAATTTCATGAAATATAAGAGTCTGGATAGTCAGAGTAGCGACGAGGTATTCCAGCTAACCCTAAAAAATGTTGTGGGAAAAAAGTTAAATTAACTCCTAAAAATATAATAAAAAATTGAATTTTTAATAAATATGGATTTAATGAAAGTCCTGTGAATAATGGATATCAGTGAATAAATCCTCCTATAATTGCAAATACTGCCCCTATAGATAGAACATAATGAAAATGAGCTACAACATAATAAGTGTCATGAAGAGTAATATCAATAGATGAATTAGCTAAAATTACTCCAGTTAATCCTCCTACAGTAAATAAAAATACAAATCCTAATCTTCATAAAATTGAAGGACTGTAATTAATTTGAGTACCATGAAGTGTAGCTAATCATCTAAAAATTTTGATTCCTGTTGGAACTGCAATAATTATGGTTGCTGAAGTAAAATAAGCTCGAGTATCAATATCTATTCCTACAGTAAATATATGATGTGCTCATACAATAAATCCTAATAATCCAATTGCTATTATGGCATAAATTATTCCTAAGCATCCAAATGTTTCTTTTTTTGTTCTTTCTTGAGAAATAATATGAGAAATTATACCAAATCCTGGTAAAATTAAAATATAAACTTCTGGATGACCAAAAAATCAAAATAAATGTTGATATAAAATAGGATCTCCTCCTCCAGCTGGGTCGAAAAATGAAGTATTTAAATTTCGATCTGTTAATAATATTGTAATAGCTCCAGCTAAAACAGGTAAAGATAATAGTAAAAGAAATGCTGTAATTCCAACAGCTCACACAAATAATGGTATTTGATCAAAAGATAAATTACTAATTCGTATATTAATAATTGTAGTAATAAAATTAACTGCTCCTAAAATTGATGAAATTCCAGCTAAATGAAGAGAAAAAATAGCAAGGTCTACTGAACTTCCTCTATGGGCAATATTAGAGGATAAAGGAGGGTAGACTGTTCATCCAGTACCAGCTCCATTTTCAACAATACTTCTAGAAATTAATAATGTTAAAGAGGGGGGTAAAAGTCAAAATCTTATATTATTTATACGTGGAAATGCTATGTCAGGGGCTCCTAATATTAAAGGCACTAATCAATTTCCAAATCCTCCAATTATAATTGGTATTACTATAAAAAAAATTATAATAAATGCATGAGCTGTAACGATTGTATTATAAATTTGGTCATCTCCAATTAAAGATCCAGGGGTACCTAATTCTGCTCGAATTAGTAATCTTAATGAAGTTCCTACTATTCCTGCTCAAATTCCAAAAATAAAATATAATGTTCCAATATCTTTATGATTTGTAGAATAAAGTCATTTTCGCAAAAAAAATAAAATGGCTGAGTTATATAAGCGATAAATTGTAAATTTATTAACGAGAATTTCTCTTTTATTAAGCTTTATATTCAATAATGATATAAAATTGCAAATTTTAAGGGGTAAATTATTTACTAAGGCTTAAAGAAATATTTCTTTATAAATAATTTTGAAGATTATTAGTTTATTTAACTTAAAACCTTAAATAAATAAAAAAGTTCTTAAAATTATACCTAAAATAGAAATTAATGATAAAAAATTAATTAAATTTATTAATTTATTTTTTAAATTAATTTTAAATCATTTTAATTTAAGATAATTAAATATAAAAGAAGAATAAATAATTCGAATATAAAAATAAATAGTAATTAATCTTCTTATTACTATAATAAGTGTTAAAATATAAAATTTATTAATTATTAAAAAATTAATAATAATTCATTTTGGTAAAAATCCTAAAAAGGGGGGCAATCCTCCTAACGATAAAAAATTAATTATTAAGTTTAATTTAATTATAAAATTTATATTATTAATAAATAATTGATTAATAAAAAATATATTTAATAAATAAAATAAAAAAAATATAATTCTAATAAGAAAAGAATATATAATAAAATAAAATATTCATAAATTTTCTCTAATTATCATTGAAAAAATTATTCACCCTAAATTATTAATTGATGAAAATGATATTATTTTTCGTAAAGAGGTTTGATTTATTCCCCCTAAGGCCCCAATTATAACATTTAAAATAATAATAAAATATATAAAATTAAAATTAAAGTAATATGAAAGTAAAATAAAAGGGGTAATTTTTTGTCATGTTATTAAAATAAAATTATTAAATCAAGATAATCCTTCTGAGATATTTGGGAATCAAAAATGAAATGGGGCAGAACCTATTTTTATTAATAGGGATGAATTAATTATAATTGAAATAAAATTATTGATTTCAAAATTTTTTATTAAAATTATTTTTATTAAAATTGAAAATAAAAAATTTATTGAGGCAATTGATTGAACTAAAAAATATTTTAAGGAAGCTTCTGATGCTAGTAAATTAACAGAATTAGAAATTAGGGGGATAAATCTTAGTAGATTAATTTCTAACCCAATTCAACAGCCAAATCATGAATTAGATGAAATTGAAATTATAGTTCTGAAAAATAAAATAAATAAAAAAAATATTTTATTAGAATTAAATAAAAAAAAAATAAAAAATAATTACTTATTTGTAATATAAAAAATTTATAAAATTTTTATAATAAAAATTATATTTTAGTGTAAGATGCACAATAGTTTTTGAAATTATTAGGTATAGTTTAATTCTATAAAATATAATAAAGGTAGAAATCTACATTATTTATCCTATCAGAATAATCCTTTTATCAGGCACTTTATTAGTTTAAAAAAAAGATTGTCTTTATATTTGAGGTATGAGCCCAAAAGCTTATATTTAGCTTATTTTTAA